CAATATGATTGTAAATTTTGAATATAAATGTTGAGAAAAGAATAAAGAATATAAAAAAGACTATAAAAAAATACAATGAAAAAAAGAATTAAGTCAATTTTTTGTTATTATTAATTATTATTAATATTTTCTATTTTTATATGTTATTTTATCTGTTTTTTTTATCTTATTTTATCTTATTTTTTTTATGCAATTACTTCATTTATTCAATTGATCTTTTTTCTCTATATTTTATATCAATAAAATTAGCTCAATAAAATCTGTTATAGAACACGGTATTCTATAGTAGCAATATTCTATAGTAGCAAAGCAATAAGAAATACGAATAATAAATAAAAAAGTAGGAATAGAACAAAAGAGGGGGGAGGAAATAATAAAGAAAAATTTATACAAAGCTAGATATGAGTCATCCACACCCTCTTTTTTGTATTTCATTAATTGAATTTTGTTTGATTAAGACTAAGTTCCATAAAAACCCCCGCCTTCTTTAAAATATCATGAACAGTTCCCGTGGGTTGAGCTCCTTTTTCAAGGAAATAGAGAATAGCGGGAACATTTAAATAGGTTTGATTATTTATCGGATCATAAAAACCCACCTTTCGAAGATCTCTTCCCTCTCTTCGGGATCGAACATCAATTGCAACGATTCGATAAACGGCTCATTGGGATAGATGTAGTTAAATAATACCCCCCCTAGAAACGTATAAGAAGTTTTCTCCTCGTACGGCTCGAGAAAAAAAATGATTAAAAGTTATGTCTATGTATGGGATTCTAATGTATGGAATTAGAATGTCAAAAAGATCCATAAACCCAGCAAATCAATTAGACATTTAAACCCGTCTTTTTTTTTTCGAAAAAAAAAAAAAGAATAAAAAAGCATTCGTACTCTCATAACTCAAGTCAAATAACTCTCAAAATGCTCAAAAAATCCTTAGGCATTCTTTCTTTTATTGAGTGGTCTCTAACCCCTTTTTTGTTTGTCTCATTTAGAATCGGTTTCGATTCCTCATTTTTATCTAGTTGTTGAGACAATTGAAAAGGGTATTTCCTTGTTCTAGGATCCTTTATCTTTGCCTTGAATCATTGGGTTTAGACATTACTTCGGCGATATTTAATCATTTCAAAAATGGCAGCAACATGCCCCTTTATGCTTCTCTCTTTTTTTCTTTCTATCAAAGAATCATATGAACGATTAATTACCGCATGACACACTTTTGATCGAAAGAGTTTTACCAATTCCAACAATTTTTCTTTTTGATTTTAAAATAGTTTGAATCGGAGCCTTTCGATTTATATATCAAAAATAGACTTACGAAGTTGTTCCAACTTATTGATTTCCATTAACTAACCCTAGATCCTTGCCCCTGAAAAATGGATGTTTCTCTTCGAGCTCCATCCTGTACTATTTACATTACAACCCAACAAAAAGACGGATTATAATAGAACAGAACAAAGGATGTCGAGCCAAAAGCACCTTCATTTCTACATAATGGAAAGTGGTGGGTTTTGACATCCACAGCCGATCATGTCCTTCAAGTCGCACGTTGCTTTCTACCACATCGTTTCAAACGAAGTTTTACCATAACATTCCTCTAGTTTGGAACATTGATTCAATTATGGAATCATGAATAGTCATTGGTTCAGTCGATACATAGAGTAATCTATCTATACTTCTTCCTTCTATATGAAATCTATTTCTTTCTATATGAAAGAAATAGATAATTTAGGAAGAAAAAGCCTCAATAAGAATTCAAATTACCCCATATTGTATTGTATTCATACAATATATTTTTAACTTTTATTAATATTAAACTTTTCTATTCTATATTCTAATTAATAAGAAATTAATAATTTCATTAATAATAATATCACGAATATTATATATTACAAATAATACAAATAAACTAATCTTTTTGAATCTGCCTTGCATCTTCAAATAACTCGATAGAATAGATTCTCCAATCTCACAGTTCTTCGAGTGCCAATCTTAAGAAATCATTAAAAATCAAAAGCAAGAATCGCATTTTCTCCAATATTTGACTCAAAGAAGGTTGGTAAAAAAAAAGAGCAATTTAGATTCGGATATCGTTATTCTGATAGATAAAAAGAGTCTGCTCTGGGACGGAAGGATTCGAACCTCCGAATAGCGGGACCAAAACCCGTTGCCTTACCACTTGGCCACGCCCCATTTAGATTTCTATTTGAAACTACTAAACACTAATATGGGTATTCCTTGTTCGTCAATTCCAGTTCCAAATAGCTATGGAATAGATTAGATTCTTGCTAGGATTTTGGCACGTATGGATAGAGAATTAAACCTAATTTATTGATCATTACATATAATTCAATTAAGATATTGTATGAAAGTATGATTTCTTCTATTCTCTTGTAAGAATTGAAGGCTTTTTGATTGGGTGAGTTCAAAGAAGTATTGTTTAGTCTGCCTTATTTTCCTTTCTTCATTTTTTCCTTATATCAAAATATCAAAAAAACATATTAA